ATAATGTTTCTCCTGTCTTCGTTTTTCTTTAATCTTAATGTATTACAAACAACACCCAATCTGTTGGGTGTTGTTTGTAATACATTAACGACGCGATTTATTATCGTTTCTTGCATGTCTCGCGAAAGTCAGAGTCGGTGCAAATTCTCCCAGTTTGTGACCTACCATACGATCTGTTATATAAATAGGTAGATGTTCTTTTCCATTATGAATAGCGATTGTATGGCCAATCATTGTGGGTATAATGGTAGATGCCCGAGACCAAGTGACTATTATTTCTTTCTCTTCCTTCATGTTGAGTTTTTCAATTTTGACCGATAAATGATTAGCTACAAAGGGATTTTTTTTTAGCGAACGTGTCACAGCTGATTACTCCTTTTTTACATTTTTCAGATTGGTTTGGTATTCTATGTCCAATATCTCGATTGAAGCATGGAGGTAAGAATAAAGAAAATAATGAGTAATGGGAAAAAGGGAAAATCCTTTAGCTAGATAAGGGGCGGATGTAGCCAAGTGGATCAAGGCAGTGGATTGTGAATCCACCATGCGCGGGTTCAATTCCCGTCGTTCGCCCATCACATCACATTCTTTCCAATTCCAAAAATTTATTTTTCATATTCCTATTTACGGCGACGAAGAATAAAACGATCACTATATTTTTTCCTTTTCCTACTTCTTCTTCCAAGCGCGGGATAACCCCAAGGAGTTGTGGGCTTTTTTCTACCAATTGGGGCTCTACCCTCACCGCCCCCATGGGGATGGTCTACTGGGTTCATAACTACTCCTCTTACTACAGGACGCTTACCTAGCCAACGCTTAGATCCGGCTCTACCCAAAATCTTTTGGTTCACTCCAACATTACCCACTTGTCCGACTGTTGCTAAGCAGTTTTTGGATATCAAACGTACCTCCCCAGAGGGTAATCTTAATGTGGCCGATTGTCCCTCTTTTGCTATCAGTTTCGCTACAGCACCCGCTGCTCTAGCTAATTGTCCACCCTTTCCACGTGTGATTTCTATGTTATGTATGGCCGTTCCTAAGGGCATATCGGTTGAAGTAGATTCTTCTTTTTTATCAATCAAAACCCCTTCCCAAACTGTACAAGCTTCTTACAAAGCATACGGCTTTCTAGATGTATATGATGATATCTAGACAGATGGATCTTATATGAATCGTATGATGAGGTACCACATGAGTGGATATATAGGAATCCCAATCTGCCGAATCACTCATGTTAGGATTATGATCTTCTACATCCTAGGTCTCCTTGTTCCGTCATCTGGCTTATGTCCTTCATGTAGCATTCAGACCGAATGATTCTATGAGATTACGTCGATACCGCCACATATTTCGGGTAACGGTAACGTAGGAGACATCCCTATTTTTCCCCGGGGGTCTTAATTACCACTGTCTAGCTTTCAATTCGCCTCTGACCATCAAATGAAATGTGAATAAAACGTCCTCCTCTCTTTGATTGGAAACAAGGGGCGCTTCCGGCTCTGTGCATGCTTCAAACCATTTTGTCTTCTCCATATTACCATATCTCTAGAGTCAATAATTTTCGATGAGGAACTACTGAACTCAATCACTCGCTGCCGTGACTCAACAGTTTTCTGTTGAGGTCTATCCCGTCGAGGTACTCCAATTGGATCAGTGATCGATTTCTAGGTTTCGTCGTAAACCTAATTGGCTACTTCCAATTACGTAAATCCATAGTTCAAACCGCACTCAAAGGTAGGGCATTTCCCATTGATATAGGAACTTCTGTACCAGAAACAACGGTATCTCCAATTATAGCCCCTCTGGGATGTAAAATGTATCTCTTCTCACCATCCCCATAGTGTATGAGACAAATGTATGCATTTCGATTAGGGTCGTATTCTATGGTTATGATTCTACCAGATATTTCTTTTTGATTCCGTCGAAAATCGATTTGACGGTATAGACGTTTATGACCTCCCCCTCTATGCCTTGCGGTAATGATTCCTCTGGCATTACGACCTTTACCACAATGATGCCGTCCATGGATCAAATGAGTTCGTGGATTGGATTTCACTTGACTGTCTACGGCTCCATTGCGTGTGCTTGGGATAGAAGTTTTGTATAAATGTATCGCCGTGTTATTAAGTATTTTGCTTTAAGTTCTTTTCTCTATAAGAGGTGGAATAGAATAACCCGGTTGAAGCGTAATGATCATGCGTCTGTAACGTCCCATTCTTCTACCCTTTCGGGGTAGTCGATGACTATTCATAGCTATTACCTTGACACCAAAGAAGAGTTCGACCCAATGCTTTATTTCTGTCCTAGTTGATCCTGATTCGACATTAGAAGTATATTGATTGTTCCCCAATAACCGAATACTCTTTTCTGTAAATACTGCATATTTGATTCCATCCATAAATCCATTTTATTCCCTATGAGTTCCAGTATCGATAAGAATTCTAGTTCTTACTGTTCATATGTTATGTTATGAATATACCATAACATTCGTTATGTATGGATGATGAGATATTGATACAGAGCCAATTCAAATAGACTTATTGAACGTTCCCATTGGCGTGCATCCAGCAGGAATTGAACCTACGAATTTGCCAATTATGAGTTGGGCGCTTTAACCATTCAGCCATGGATGCTTCACAGGGATCATCGTACATCGTGAATAACCAAATTCCAATTGAAATGAAATCTTTAGGAGGAATCAATGAAACGACACCAATTAACATCCTGGATCTTCGAATTGAGAGAGATATGGAGAGAGATCAAGAATTCTCACTATTTCTTAGATTCATGGATCAAATTTGATTCAGTGGGATCTTTCACTCACATTCTTTTCCGCCAAGAACGCTTTATGAAACTCTTTGATCCCCGAATTGTGAGTATCCTACTTTCGCGTGATTCACAGGGTTCCACAAGCAATCGATATTTCACGATCCAAGGTGTAGTACTGCTTGTAGTAGTGGTCCTTATGTCTCGTATTAACAATCGACAGATGGTCGAAAGAAAAAATCTCTATTTGATGGGGCTTCTTCCTATCCCTATGAATTCCATTGGGCCCAAAAAGGAGACATTGGAAGAATCTTTTTGGTCTTCCAATATCAATAGGTTGATTGTTTCGCTCCTGTATCTTCCAAAAGGGAAAAATATTTCTGAGAGTTGCTTCATGGATCCGCAAGAGATTACTTGGGTTCTCCCAATAAATAATAAATGTATCATGCGAAGTTCGCGGTGGTGGAGGAACCGGATCGGAAAAAAGAGGGATTTGAGTTGTAAGATATCTAATGAAACCGTAGCAGGAATTGAGATCTCATTCAACGAGAAAGATAGCAAATCTAAATATATGGAGTTTCCTTTTTTATTTTATATGGATGATCCGATCTGCAAGGACCATGATTGGGAATTGTTTGATCGTCTTTCCCCCAGTAAGACGCGAAACATAATCCACTTGGATTCGGGGCAGCTATTCGAAATCTTAGGGAAAGACTTTCTTTGTTATATCATGTCTGCTTTTCGTGAAAAAAGACCAATGGAAGGGAAGGCTTTCTTCAAACAACAAGGAGCTGAGGCAACTATTCAATCAAATGATATCGAGCATGTTTCCCATCTCTTTTCGAGAAACAAGTGGGACATTTCTGTACGAAATAGTGCTCCATTTCATATGTGGCAATTCCGCCAAGATCTCCGCGTTAGTTGGGGGAAGAATCCGCACGAATCGGTGAGAAATGTATCGAAAGATAATTGGATTTGGTTAGACAGTGTGTGCTTGGGGAGCAAGGATCGGTTTGTTAGCAAGTTACGGAATGTATTGTCAAATATTCCATATGATTCCACAAGTTTCGTTCAAGTAAAGGATTCTAGCCAATGGAAAGGATCTTCTGATCAATGCATGGATCATTTCGATTCCATTAGAAATGAGGATTCAGAATCCTACGCATTGATCGATCAAGCAGAGATTCAGCAACTAAAAGAAAGATCTATTCTTTTGGATCCTTCCCTTATTCAAACTCAAACGGAACGAACAGAGATAGAATCAGATCGATTTCCGAAATGCCTTTTTGGATCTTACTACATGTCCTGGCTATTCACGGAACGTGAGAAGCAGATCAATAATCATCTGCTTACGGAAGAAATCGACGAATCTCTTGGGAATCCCACAAGTACAAGATCAATTTGTTCTTTTTTCTCTGACAGATGGTCAGAACTCCATCTGGGTTCGAATCCTACTGAGAGGTCCACTAGATATCATACATTTTTTAAGAAAAAACAAGATGTTTCTTTTGTTCTTTCCAGTCGATCGGAAAATAAAGAAATGGTTGATATATTCAAGATAATGACGTATTTACAAAAAACCGTCTCAATTCATCCTATTTCATCAGATCCGGGATGTGACATGGTTACGAAGGATGAATCGGATATGGCCAGTTCCAATAAGATTTCATTCTTGAGCAAAAATCCATTTTTCCATTTATTTCATCCATTCCATGACCGGAACAAAGGGGAATACACGTTACACCACGATTTGAAATCAGAAGAGGGATTTCCAGAACTATTCACTCTATCAATAACCGAGCCGGATCTGTTGTATCATAGGGGATTTGCCTTTTCTATTGATTCCTACGGGTTGAATCAAACAAAATTCTGGAATGAGGTATTCCACTCCAGAGATGAGTCGGAGAAGAAATCTTTCTTGGTTCTACCTCCTCTTTTTTATGAAGAGAATGAATCTTTTTCTCGAAGGATCAGAAACAAATGGGTCCGGATCCACTGCGGGAACGATTTTGAAGATCAAAAACGAAAAACAGCAGTATTTGCTAGCAACAACATAATGGGGGCAGCCAATCAATATAGATTGAGATTGATCCAAAATCTGATGCAAATCCAATATCGCACCTATGTATACATAGGAAATGTACCCAATCGATTCTTTTTAATGAATCGGTATTCTGATGCGTATAGATACAAATGTTCCAATGGGAGCAAGAGTGAACATTGGGAAGATTTTGTTTCTGAACAGAAGAAGCGTTTTCAAGTAGTGTTCGATCGATTATGTATTAATCAATATTCAATGAATTGGTTCGAGGCTATCGACAAACAACATTTGTCTAAGTCACTTCGTTTCTTTTTGTCCAAGTCACTTCCCCTTTTCTTTGTGAGTATCGGGGATATCCCCATTCATAGATCCGAGATCCGCATCTATGAATTTCAAGATCCGAATGATCCACTCTGCAATCAGTTGTTAGAATCAGTAGGTGTTCAGGTCGTTCATTTGAATAAATGGAAACCCTTCTTATTCGGCGATCATTATACTTTCCCAATACCGAAATTCTTGATCAATGGGGGAACAATAGTATCATTGTTGTTCAAAAAGATACCAAGGTGGATGATGGATTCATTGCATACTATAAAGAATCGCAGGAAACCCTTGGATTCCTATTTCTCAAGGATATCTCATGATCGAGACAACTGGCTGAATCCCGTGGAACCATTTCATAGAAGTTCCTTGATATCCTCTTTTTATAAAGCAAATCCACTTGGATTCTTGAATGATCCACATCATTTCTGGTTCGATTGTACCAAAAGATTCCCCTTTTATGTGGAAAAGACCCGTATCCATAATGAGGATTTGACGCATGGACAATTCCTCAATATCTTGTTCATTCGCAACAACAAATGTTCTTTGTGCGTCGGTAAAAAAAAGCAGATTTTTTTGGAGATAGAGACTATCTCACCAATCGAGTCACGGGTATCTGACATATTCATAACTAAATATTTTCCACAAAGTGGTGACGAGACGTATAGCTTGTACAAATCTTTCCATTCTCCAATTCGATCCGATCCATTCGTTCGTAGCGTTATTTACTCTTACTCGATCGCAGACATTTCTGCAACACCTCTAATAGAGAAAAAAATAGTCCATTTTGAAAGAACTTATTGCCATCCTCTTTCAGATATGAATCTATCTGATTCAGAAGGGAAGAACTTGCATCAGTATCTCAGTTTGAATTCAAACATGGGTTTGACTCACACTCCATGTTCTGAGAAATTACCATCCAGAAAGAGGGAAAAAGGGAGTCTTTGTCTAAATAAATACGTTGAGAAACAACAGATGTATAGAATCTTTCAACGAGATAGTGCTTTTTCCAATCTCTCCAAATGGAATCTGTTCCAAACATATATGCCATGGTTCCTTACTTCGACAGGGTGCAAATATCTCCATTTCACCCTTTTAGATACTTTTTCAGACCCATTGCCGATACTAAGTAGCAGTAAACATTTTGTATCTATTGTTCATGCTATTATGCATGGCTCAGATATATCATGGCTAATTCCTCAGAGGGTTCTTCCACAAGGGACTCTGCTAAGTGTAACTGAGATTTTGAGTAAGTGTTTACTTTTTCTGTCCGAAGAGAGGATTCATCGAAATAATGAGTCACCCGCTCTCTTGCTATGGGCACATCTGAGATCAACACATGCTCGGGAGTTTCTCTATTCAATCCCTTTTCTTCTTCTTTTTGCTGGATATCTCGTTCGTATACATCTTCTCTTCGCTTCCCGAGCCTCTAGTGAGTTACAGACAGAGTTAGAAAAGATCCAATCTTGGATGATTCCATCATACAAGATGGAGTTGCAAAAACTTCTAGATAGGTATCCGACATCTGAACTGAATTCTTTCTGGTTAAAGAATATCTTTCTAGTTGTTCTGGAACAATTAGGGGATTTTCTGGAAAAAATATGGGGTTCTTCTTATGGTGGCAACATACTATTGGGTGGTGATCCCGCTTATGTGGTCAAATCAATACGTTATAATAAGAAATCTTGGAATAGCAATCTCATCGATCTAATAAGTATCATACCAAATCCCATCAATCGAATCGCTTTTTCGATAAATACGAGACATCTAAGCCGTACAAGTAAAGAGATCTATTCCTTGATAAGAAAAAGAAAAAACGTGAACGGTGATTGGATTGATGATAAAATAGAATCTTGGGTCGCGAACAGTGATTCGATTGATGATGAAGAAAGAGAATTCTTGGTTCAGTTCTCCACCTTAACGACAGAAAAAGGGATTGATCCAATTCTATTGAGTCTCACTCATAGTGCTGATTTATCAAAGAATGCCTCTGGTTATCAAATGATTGAACAACCGGGATCCATTTACTTACGATACTTAGTGGACATTCATCAAAAGTATCTAATGAATTATGAGTTTAATAGATCCTGTTTAGCAGAAAGACGGATATTCCTTGCTCATTATCAGACAATCACTTATTCGCAAACCTCGTGTGGGGCTAATCGTTTTCATTTCCCATCTCATGGAAAACCCTTTTCGCTTCGCTTAGACCTATCCCCTTCTAGGGGCATCTTAGTGATAGGTTCGATAGGAACTGGACGATCTTATTTGGTCAAATACCTAGCGAAAAATTCCTATGTTCCTTTTATTACGGTCTTTCCGAACAAGTTCCTGGATGACAAGTCTCAGGGTTATCTTATTGATGATCTCCATATGGATGATCGTAGCAATATCCATATGGATGATCGTAGCGATATCGATATGGATGATCGTAGCGATATCGATATGGATGATCGTAGCGATATCGATATGGATGATAGTGACGATATGGATGATAACCTTGATATGGAGCTGCTAACTATGATGAATGTGCCAACTATTTCTATGACGCCGAAAATAGAAATAGACCAATTTGATATCACCTTTCAATTGGAATTAGCAAAAGCGATGTCTCCTTGCATAATATGGATTCCAAACATTCATAATCTCTATGTGAATGGGAATGAGTCGAATTACTTATCCCTCGGTCTATTAGAGAACTATATCTCCGGGGATTTTGAAAGATGCTCCACTAGAAATATTCTTGTTATTGCTTCGACTCATATTCCAAAAAAGGTGGATCCCGCTCTAATAGCTCCAAATAAATTAAACGCATGCATTAAGATACGAAGGCTTCTTCTTCCACAACAACGAAAGCACTTTTTCATTCTTTCATATACCAGGGGATTTCACTTGGAAAAGGAAATGTTCCATACTAACAGATTCGGGTCCATAACCATGGGTTCCAATGCACGAGATCTTGTAGCACTCATCAATGAGGCCCTATCCATTAGTATCACACAGAAGAAATCCATTATAGAAACGAATACAATTCGATCAGCTCTTCATAGGCAAACTTGGGATTTGCGATCCCAGGTAAGATCGGTTCAGGATCATGGGATACTCTTTTATCAGATAGGAAGGGCCGTTGCACAAAATGTACTTCTAAGTAATTGCCCCATAGATCCTATATCTATCTATATGAAGAAGAAATCATGTCAAGAAGGGGATTCTTATTTGTACAAATGGTACTTTGAACTTGGAACGAGCATGAATAAATTAACGATACTTCTCTATCTTTTGAGTTGTTCTGCCGGATCGGTCGCTCAAGATCTTTGGTCTTCACCCGGACCCAATGAAACCAATTCTTATGGATTTGTTGAGAATGATTCTGATCTAGTTCATGGCCTATTACTATTAGAAGTAGAAGATGCTCTGGGAGGACCCCCACAGAGAGAAAAAGATTGCGGTCAGCTTGATAATAATCGAATGACATTACTTCTTCGGTCCGAACCAAGGAATCCGTTCGATATGATGCAAAACGGATATTGCTCTATCGTTGATCAGAGATTTCGATATGAAAACAAATACGAATCTGGGTTTGAAGAAGGGGAAGGAGCTGTCGACCCGCAACAGATAGAGGAGGATTTATTCAATCACATAATTTGGGCTCCTCGAAGATGTCGCCCTTGTGGCAATTTATTGGATTGTATCGGAATCGAAAGGCCCACTGAATTAGGATTTCCCTATTGGGCTGGGTCATTTCAGGGCAAGCGGATCATTTATCATAAAGAGGATGAGCTTCAAGAGAATGATTCGGAATTTTTGCAGAGTGGAACAATGCAGTACCAGACACTAGATGGATCTTCCAAAGAACAAGGTCGAATAAGCCAATTCATTTGGGACCCTGCGGATCCATTATTTTTTCTATTCAAAGATCAGCCCCTTGTCTCTGTGTTCTCACGTCGAGAATTCTTTGCAGATGAGGAGATGTCAAAAGGGCTTATTACTTCCCAAATGGATCCTCCTACATCTATGTATAAACGCTGGTTCACCAATAATACGCAAGAAAAGCACCTCGAATTGTTGATTCATCGCCAGAGATGTCTTAGAACCAATACCAATAGTTCCTTAGCTAATGGATCTTTCCGTTCTAATACTCTATCCGAGAGCTATCAGTATTTATCAAATCTGTTCCTATCTAACGGAACGCTATTGGATCAAATGACAAAGACATTGTTGAGAAAGAGATGGCTTTTCTCGGATGAAATGAAACATTGGATTCATATTCATGTAACAGGAGAACGATTTCCCATTCCTTAGCCGTAAAGAAAGATTGGCCATGAAAAAAGGAAGGGGGGAACAGGACCGGGTGGTAGAGTCGTGTAAACACTTGTGGATCCCGTATTTTGGCCTTAGTGGAACATGGAACAATATGCTACTGCTGAAACATCGAAGAATGGAAACAATGTATGATATGAACTGCCTAAATTTGTGAACGGCGAACAACCAGAGTGTTAACTGGATCAAACAATTCGCATTAATGAAACCATGTAAATCCACCTGCAAAATATGTATGTCTGATGAAATGGTTCTTGCTATCTGCCTCAATAACGAATTCTTGGTTTAACTGAATAAGTCAAGAAAATCTAAAATAGATAGACCTTTCTCTTCGTTTCAGTTCAATGGCCACATGGATAATACACATTCCAGTTGACTGAGCCTAATTCCAATTGTTTTGTTCCGAAGCAAAGATATCCACGTAGGCCAGTTCGCCCTACTCAGATATTCACGACCAAGAAGTACTGGATTCTCTGTCGGATAGGCCCTGAAAGGAGAAGAAAGGATGGAATGGCAACAGACGCCTGTGTATTTTCTAATTCCCCCGACCCCGACCCAATAGTACCCCTTTTTGGAACGTCCGGTGCCAAAGTCACCGAATGGGCCAATCCACAAAATGGACTAGGCAATGTAATGTACTTGATCTGTTGGGTTATGAGTACTGGTGGGTATTTGACCAGAGGTTTCTAGAAATCTACCCTTGTATGATTCCTGTTGAATACTCGGGGGTGGGCGAGGGGCGGACGATTCCCAAACGGGCTATTAGATAGAGAAGATCGCTAAGATTTCGTGATCCGCTGCCGGACCTATTCCAATTCCAACAGCTCAGATTCAGATCGTGGGGATCACCGGAATACTTCGTATCAACAGATAGGATACTCGGTATATCCATAGATCCTAAATCGGTTATGGAATTGCTTATTCAATTAGCATTCTCCATATTATGGATTATTCATGCCTTGAAGAGGACTCGAACCTCCACGCTCTTTAGCACGAGATTTTGAGTCTCGCGTGTCTACCATTTCACCATCAAGGCATCTTGAAAGGAAAGTGAATCGTATTCCATTAATATGATATGATATCCATCTAATGTGATATATGTAATACCTGACAAGGATGGAGTGTTGGGGTCTTTCCATCGATCGGTCACATAGGCCTAAGTCAGACATCAAATTGCTTGGATTTGCATTATTTGGAGGTATATATATCAAAAATATGTACAATCCAACCTAGTTCTTGATTGGAATTCAATAGAAACCAAAAGAATGGAATATGGCACCAAATCACGATAGGACAGATATGTAAAAAGCAGGCCTACCTATTCGGAATCCTAAATGGAATGTAAGGGCGTAGGGATCCATAGGTAAACATAGTATCTATTTGCATACGCTCGAATGACCTCTTCTCCTATCTCATAATAAGAATGTACCCTATTCCGGTCTGGTTCGGTATGGAATGAACTTATAATCTGATGATCGAGTCGATCCCATGATTATAAGTTCATAACCTCGGCCCATTCCCATTTTCTTTTTGGCGGAACGGATCCACTCATTCTTTTATTCCAGTTAGCTAGAGGGATCTTGAACTAAGAAGTAGACCTAAAAGAGGGTATCCTGAGCAATTGCAAGAATTGGGTTCATTGATATTCCTGGTATAGTAGATGCTATCACACATACAGTCATACTCAATTCGATGGAATTGCTTGATCCTAAAGGGGATCTTCTATAATTTCGCACGTAAGGGGTTATTTCTTGGTTTTGTCCAGTCATTAATAACTTGATGATTTTGAGATAATAGTAGATGGAAACAACGCTCGTAAGGAGTCCTATGGAAACCAAGAAATATAGGCCTGCCTGCCATCCGCACCAGAATAGATAGAGTTTTCCGAAAAAACCC